TGAGGAATTTAAAAGAAATTGAAAGGAGGATTTATTATGGACTTTGGTGTTTTCCTAAACTTATGCCTGAACTTCTGTCGGAGACGGGGGAACCACACTTTTATCGTTAATCTTGGAAGGACAGTCAGAATTGATATTAAAAGGATTGTTCTTACTATAGGTCGTAGTCTTGGCTTTTTCTAAGTAAGGGGAACTTCCCTTTTGCAATATGAAAAGCCAATCATAATTGTGCTAAGATTCTGAATATAGTTCGTAGTGAAGAATTCTTTATTTGGAGGACTCTTCCAGTTCGAACTGGGGGTATTACGAAGCGTTGTTTGGATATTTCGAAACAACGCCTACTAATATTTTCCTTCTATTTTATTGGAAGAAAAAAAAAATAAGATTAAAAAAAAAATTTAGTACAATCTTAATTGTAATTTAAAATGAAAATGAACGAATATATTTTTATCCCCAAAATGGGAGGAGGCAGAATATGGGAAAACTGGTCGCGGAAGTTTTTTTAGTAATAAAAATCGGCTTCCAAATATACTATTATTGTATCGTAATAAAAATCTGCTTCAAAATACTCTATTATGGTATTTATTATTTTTTATTAATTATGGCCTGTAAGTGGCACAACTTGAGAGAGGGGGCGAAGAAATCTCAGTAATCTTTTCGTAGGCGTTTGTCCCCGATCCAAGATCCAACCGGGGGAGCGAATTGATTATAAAAACATGAGGTTCCTTCTAAACCCAACAGGGGTGGCCATCCGCCCCCCTTATAGGGACCCGAAAGAAAGGTTAGGCTCGGCCAAGAAAAAGAAATATAGTTAGATATATTTATTATATCTAATTTCGTAAAGGGTAGAAGGACGCGCCGCCCTATTAGGGGACATACAATGCATTACAAGCGTATGATCATTACGCTTCAACCGGGTTATTCTATGTTATTCTATTCCATCTCTTAGAATTTAGAACGAAAAGAAATTAAAAAAAATGAATAAAAAATTTTTAAAAATGTTTTTTTTATGCCTCTGTATCCCTTCGATAATAGAAACAGCTCAAAAGTTTTGGAAGGCTTTAAAAGATAAAATAAAGAATAAAGAAAACGAATTAAAAGATAAAGAAAAGAAATAGACAAAATCACACTAGATCTCACTGTCGACCTTAGCTTTTCTAAGGGACGAATCAACCCTCAATTGGAAGGGGTATTGAAAAGAAATTGAAAGGAGGATTTATTATGGACTTTGGTGTTTTCCTGAACTTATGCCTGAACTTCTGTCGGAGACGGGGGAACCACACTTTTATCGTTAATCTTGGAAGGGCTGTCAGAATTGATATTAAAAGGATTGTTCTTACTATAGGTCGTAGTCTTGGCTTTTTCTAAGTAAGGGGAACTTCCCTTTTGCAATATGAAAAGCCAATCATAATTGTGCTAAGATTCTGAATATAGTTCGTAGTGAAGAATTCTTTATTTGGAGGACTCTTTTATCTAATGGTGCTAAGAAGAATAAGATGTCCAACTCCATAGAGCTTATGCTCTATGGAGTTGGACATCTTAATTCTTTTTTTTGAACTTTACTGCAGCAGAAAATACTACTCACAATCAATATATATTTCAACGAACTAAGTCAATGAGTTAGAAAGATATAGAAATATATCGTTATAACTCATTGACTTATTTGTTTGATTTAGTTATAAACTAAATACCTCTATGTATCATATATTTCTCAATTTTCTATATATAAACAATACGCAATGGTGGCGTTTTTTTTATATGAGTCTTTCTATTGGATATGTGTGTTTCTATCATGCGACGTTCTTACACCAAAGAGGACGGGCTCGATATATACAACTGCATCTTCTTGCCGTTGCTTTCTTAATTTTTTATGCCGGTTGGAGTTCCCAAGGTCCCCTATTTAATGCCGGAGGAAGATGAGGCATCTTGGGTTGATTTATACCATCTTCTTTACGAAGAAAGACTTTTATTTTTAGGGCAAGAAGTAAACAGTGAAATTTCAAATCAATTGAATGGTCTTATGGTATATCTTAGTTTACAGGACAAGACAAAAGATTTGTATCTGTTTATAAATTCTCCGGGCGGAGAGCTAATGTCCGGAATGGCTATGTTTGATACTATGCAATTTGTAAAAGCCGAAGTACAGACAGTATGCGTAGGAATAGCCGTTTCAATGGCATCCCTTCTTTTGCTAGGGGGAGAAATTACCAAACGTCTAGCATTTTCTCACGCTTTGCGCCGACGATTTTAGAAAAAAAGAAAAAAAGACTATGCCTACGCTAATATTAAGTAAAAAAAGCATGGCACGTCGAGTTCCATGTGCAAGAATAAGAATAATTTTATTTCAAAACGATTCTATATTGAAAGAGGAAGTATGAAAAAAGAAGGGGTATTTACGATTTTATCGGATCTATCTGGAGCCTTTTTTAGTGTCACATACAATATTTTTTTTTACTTAATTTGAAAAAATAAACTTTGGGATTGCTGAATAAAAAACTAGACGAAATAAAAGAGCAACGGAACCATCATAGTCTTTAAAAAATATTATCAAACAAAAAAGAAAGGTGGTTATTGGATTATTTACTGATCTGGGTCTGATAGACCAGGTATATTTTATATTTCTTCCACGGAAGATCAAAATATATTTCATATTTATAATAGGGCCGTATGCTCTATAAAAAAGATGCCTGTACGGCTTTAAATTGAATTTGTTTTTTCTTTTTTATATCCCTTACCTTGTAATCCAAGATTAGGAGAAACCCTTAATTATGTTATACTCTCAGGGTCATGATGCATGAACCTGCTAGTGTGTTTGAAGACGATAAAACAGGCGAATGTATGCTGGAAGCGGATGAATTACTGAAAATGTACATAGGTATAATAAATATTTATGTACAAAGAACAGGTAAACCCGTATGGCAAATAGCCGTAGACATCAAAAGGGATATTTTTATGTCAGCAGAAGAAGCTCAAGCCTACGGAATTGTTGATATGGTAGCAGATGCCGATTTTTTGTAACTATTTTTGTAAATAAATCAAATCAAACAACCCAACGGGGGGTCGGGGCGTATCTCCGCCCGCGCGACTGAGCTCAGCTCAACAATATTATTTTTACTTTCCATTTTATTTCAATCTATCAAGGATAAAAATGCCAAAAAAATATATCAAAAACACCTTCGGGCGAGTCCGGGTGTTTTTCAAAGAAACCTTCGAGGGGATCTGGTTGTTTATAAGAGAAACCTTCGGGAGAGTCCGGTCGGTATTTTTCCGGCTTCAAATACTTTTCCGAGTGGAGACACACATGGTTGATTTGAAACAGGCTATAAAACGATTTGTATGGGTTTGGCAGCAAAGGATAACATTCTTTTGTTACAAGATAGAACAAATTTCTATTCTATTGGTCTTTATTTTGAAGATTCTTTTGGTCTTTATTTTGAAGATTCTCTTGGTCTTGGTCTTTATTTTGACGAATGAAATTAGATTCTTTTGTTACCGGATAAAACAAATTTGGAATGAAATCAAGCGAATCTATAAAAATCCAGAGGGGTTCGATGATATTTTGATTCTTGTAGTCGTACAAATATTTGTATCTCTCTTAATAAAAGATATAATAATATTTTTGCATGTTTTGACTCGAGAATTGGTGTTTTTTTTTTAAAACCCACCCACTCTGAATGATTTCGATCTATTCATTCTATTTTCTATAGTTATCCTATTTATTGATCTTTTTAATTCGCCCAAAAAATAGGTAATCTCTCTTCTTTGTGAATTCTCATTCTTTTGTTTTTTTTCTAGGCTTTAGGGAAAAAAAACAAAAGAATGAGAATCCTATTCCCCCAGTTTAGTTTTAGTTTAGATTCCATTTTATTGTTCCTAGCCAGTTCTGGGGGTATTACGAAGCGTTGTTTGGATATTTCGAAACAACGCCTACTAATATTTTCCTTCTATTTTATTGGAAGAAAAAAAAAAATAAGATTAAAAAAAAAATTTAGTACAATCTTAATTGTAATTTAAAATAAAAATGAACGAATATATTTTTATCCCCAAAATGGGAGGAGGCAAAATATGGGAAAACTGCTCGCTCACGTTCTTTTACGAATCCAAATGTTCGTCAAACTACTCTATTATTGTATTTTTTATTTAATGTTAAGTTATTTATCATTATTTGCGTACGTTTACTTGCAAAAATTGTTTTTGTATGTGCGCGAATTAATGAAAAAATATTTTGATTTTGAAAATAAATAGGGAAATCGAAGAAATCTCAGTAATCTTTTCGTAGGCGTTTGTCCCCGATCCAAGATCCAACCGGGGGAGCGAATTGATTATAAAAACATGAGGTTCCTTCTAAACCCAACAGGGGTGGGCATCCGCCCCCCTTATAGGGACCCGAAAGAAAGGTTAGGCTCGCCCAAGAAAAAGAAATATAATTAGATATATTTATTATATCTAATTTCGTAAAGGGTAGAAGGACGCGCCGCCCTATTAGGGGACATACAATGCATTACAAGCGTATGATCATTACGCTTCAACCGGGTTATTCTATGTTATTCTATTCCATCTCTTGGTTAGAAATTTTATTTTTTATTAGTACTATGTTGTTTCCTTCAAAGTTATTGAGGAAATAAGATAATTTAAAAAATAAAATTTCTATTTTCAATCTTAGCCTGCGGAATTGTTGATATGGTAGCAGATGCCGATTTTTTGTCACTATTTTTGTAAATAAATCAAATAACCAAAGATCTTCGTACGAGCGACTGAGCGCAGCTCAAAAGGAGAATTTTTAACTTCCATTTCATTTAAATCTATCAAATAGAGCTCTATAAAAATCCAGAGGGGTTCGATGATATTTTGATTCTCGTAGTCGTACAAATATTTGTATCTCTCTTAATAAGAGATATAATAATATTTTTGCATGTTTTGACTCGAGAATTGGTGGGTTTTTTTTAAAACCCACCCACTCTGAATGATTTCGATCTATTCATTCTATTTTCTATAGTTATCCTATTTATTGATCTTTTTAATTCGCCCAAAATTTAGTCCAATCTTAATTGTAATTTCAGATGAAAATGCACGAATATATTTAAATCCCAAAAATGGGGGAGGAGCAAAATCATGAAACAGAATGGGGTACAACTAGTAGAACTCGTACTTACAATAATTCTAATTAGAAAAATATTTAAATCCCAAAAATGGGGGAGGAGCAAAACCATGAAACAGAATGTGGCACAACTAGTAGAACTCGTACTTATAATAATTCTATATAGAAAAATATTTAAAATAATTCTAATTTTCTTAGAAATTATTTCTATTTTACTTCGAAAATTCTAAAAAAAAAATAAGATTAAAAAAAAAAATTATCTTATTTTATAAGTAATTATACAAAGTAGAATTATTACCTTCCATTTAATTTAAATCTATCGAATAGACGAGACAAATGAAAAAAATAAATATCAAAAACAGCTTCGGGCGAGTGCGGTTACAGTTAGAAAAAGGGGGGTCTTTCAACCCCCCCTTTTTATGGCCATGGCCCCGAACCCGAAAGAAAGGTCAATGCTCCGCCAAGACGAGCATTGGATATAATAACTTTGCTTATCTATTTATAAGGAGTTATTATATCTAATTAATTAAAAAATATACCAGGGATAATATGAAAAACAGTTGGTGGGACCTTCTGAAAAAAACCGTCGAGCGAGTCCGTTCGTATTTTATTCGTGTGAGAAGACATTTCGAAGTTGAATTACGCATTATTTTGATTGATTTCAAAGACGCTTTAAAACGTGATATAAAACAAATTAAACACGATTTAATTCATTTTTGTTGGGATAATTTAATTCATTTTAGTTGGGATATAAAAAGATTTCTATGTCTTTGGAAGCAAAGGATCTTATGCTTTTGGTACAAGATAGAAGAAATTCTCTATCAAATCTATCAAAATCGAAAACGACTCTATCCTCTTTCTATTCTCTTGGTCTTAATTTCGAGGCAAAAGGTAAGAGTCTTTTGTTCCAAGATAGGACAAATTCTCTATGAAATCGAGATTTTGTACCATACTCCAGAGATTTTGTACCATAATCCAAAGATTTGGTATCAAAATCCAGCAGGCTTCTCTGATGTTTTGATTTTCTTGGTGTTACGGATAGTCTTAAATATATTATTATTTTATAATATAATGGTCTTCCTAATATTATTATCTCGCTTAATAAGAGAAATAATAATATTTTTTCGTCGAAAATGAGGTGGAAATCCATGAACGGAAGGATCTATATACACAAATAGACCTATGGATCCATACATAATTGCAAAAGAATCAATAGAAAAAGAAAGAATCGGAATTGATCGATATATCTCTCGAAACGAAAGACTAAATAGAAATGATATAGAAATGATGGCTCAACTAAGCGCTTTCGAGGACTTGCTTAAGAATAAATAAAGAAGAATCTTATGTAAATAAGATGGAATAAGGTTTGGTCCTATTCATGTCATGGAGATTCTGTAAATATCCCATTCCAAAAAGAGAAAATTCGAAAGAATTGGTATTCGGGGGGAGATTCAATGCAATTACTAATTCATGATTTGACATGTACAGTGAGTGTTAGTTTAGTTTTCATTTTTCTCAAAAGTAGAAGGAAATGGAGAAAATATGGTAGAAATACAACGATTATTACTTCAAATAATTCTAATTTTATTAGAAATTATTTGTTTTTTACTTCGAAGATTATTTAAATAATAAAAAATTATTTGTTTTTTAGCTTGTAGTATATAAAATAGATCGAAATATTGAATTGAATAGAAATATTTCGATCTATTTTGTATATCTTTCTTATATACTTAATATTCTTAATTCTACTACTAATTAGTTACACGCGCAAGATGGAACAATGAACCATTCGGATTAATCGATAATATTAGTTGATCGATCATTTGTAAAAGGTTTTATTAACTCCTAAGTTATGTCGAATAGACCTTGTTGTTGTTAGAATTCAGTTGTAGAGGGGAATTTATGGCACCACAAACAGAAACTAAAGCAAAGGTTGGGTTCAAAGCTGGTGTTAAAGATTATAGGTTGACTACTTTATCTTTACCCGGTTTTAAAATAAACTATTCTAAAATAGGGAGGTATATTTTATGTTCATTTTAAAATTCGTACAAAATCGAATAGTGCCTGAATTCACCAGGCGGCACGCTGACCTAGATCGCCTCGGACGGGAATTAGGACCGGTTCTTTTAGAAGTTATTAGAAGCGCTTCTAAAAATCCACAGGTCTTATCTTTTTTATCGCTGTTTGTAGGATTTGTAATTCTAAAAAAATTATTCGATTTTTTTTTTAGAAGTTCCAATTCATAGATTTTTTTTTATTTTGCATAATTCGCTCTATCTTATCAACTATTGGTATCTACTATTGGATGGATTCTCAAAAGAAATTGGATAAGTAATTAGAAATTTCTATTGAATGAATTTTTAAATGAATATCGAACGAATTAAAAATTACTAAATTTTAAAATTAATAAATAGATTTTTGATTTTCATTTTGTTATAATATAACAAAGGTCTGTATCTGTCCGCTCCAAGGAAAAAAAGAATCGAACGTTAGAGTATTCTAACTTCTATCAAAAAATCATAGAAGAAGGTACATATAAAATAGAGATATATGTAGTATATCGCTCTGTATATTGAATTGCGAATAGAGAGATAATAGAATAATTTCTGATTCGACTAAATATGGGTATCTGATATAGATGAAAGAAAATCAATCAAACAAAAACAAACGGAAGGAAATTTTCTCCAATATGGGGGTAGATTTCTAAGAAATTCAACAGTTCCGGCATATAATTCGAATATATAATAATACAGAAAAACATCCTAATGAGATATCAATCTCAAAGAAAAAAGAGGGGATATGGCGAAATTGGTAGACGCTACGGACTTAATTGGATTGAGCCTTGGTATGGAAACTTACTAAGTGAAAACTTTCAAATTCAGAGAAACCCTGGAATTAAAAAGGGGCAATCCTGAGCCAAATCCTTCTTTTCGAAAACAAATAAAAGTTCAGAAAGTTAAAATCAAAAAAGGGATAGGTGCAGAGACTCAATGGAAGCTGTTCTAACAAATGGAGTTGACAACATTTCCCTTCGCAGTTGGAAAGGAATCGTTCTATCCAACTTCCAGAAAGGAAAAGATCGAGGATAAACATATAAATATATGGTATATATGTACTCAAATACTCTTTCAATTGATTAATGAAGACTTCTAACGTCTATTTGTAAATTGTAATTCTTTTCTATCACAAATGAAAGATTTGAATCAAATCAATTACAACTGGAATAAAAAATGAAATATTCATTGATCAAATCAGTCACTCCACCACAGTCTGATGAATCTTTTGAATAACTGATTAATCAGACGAGAATAAAGATAGAGTCCCATTCTACATGTCAATACCGACATCAATGAAATTTTTAGTAAGAGGAAAATCCGTCGACTTTAGAAATCGTGAGGGTTCAAGTCCCTCTATCCCCAAAAGCCCCTTTAATTCTCTAATTTTTTATTCTATATCCCTTTATTTTTTTTTTTTTCAATTTAATTCATAAAGTTTTTTTAGTTGACATAGACTCAAGTAATTTCCTAAAATTAGAATGGTGGGTCAAGAATGGTCGGGATAGCTCAGCTGGTAGAGCAGAGGACTGAAAATCCTCGTGTCACCAGTTCAAATCTGGTTCCCGGCAATTCATTTGTATGAGTATCTATTCCCCAATTTATTAAAAGAAATAGGGGAATAGATACATATTTCTTAGTGGTCTTAATCATCCTAGATATTTTATCTAGGCGTACGGAGATATGTTCTTTCTAGATGAAGAATGAATAGATGGATATTCTAGGTATCAAAAAAGTAAGTATGAAAATGAATGATTCCATTTTGTTTCGATTTTTTCTGCGCTTCAAAAAGAATATTACTATTTCAACAATATTCAAATGGTTAAATTAGTTGGTTGAAAGACCAAAAAGTTTAATCTGGGGGAGTTCAGAAGTGAAAATTGTTAAAATTTATCCGAGATACATTATAAAAAAATACGGTCCATTTCTTTGATGGTACTTTTTCTTTTTCGTAGCCGGATATCTAATTGATGTTGATGTGCATCTTACATAGTTAATGATGCAGAACTTTTTCAGTTCATCCTATCCTATATGACTCATCCGAATGAAACCTCCATTATCCATTATCTAATTTATAATGAAAAAAAATGTACATACAGATATTTATGGAATATCTGGAGTTGCCGAAGTGCGGATTAGTTTCTTTTTTTTATCATTTAGTGAGCATCTTGTATTTCATAAAAATTGGGGGCGATATAATCTTTACGCAAAGGCCATCCTATCCAACTTTCGGGCATTAAAATACGTTTCAGACGCGGATGATTATCATAAGAAATTCCTAACATATCATAAGATTCCCTTTCTTGAAAATCTGCACTTTTCCAAACCCAGAAAATAGAAGGAATTCTAGGATTTTGCCTTGGGACAAATACTTTTATGCATACCTCTTCGGGTTGATCTAGACTATACTCTATTCTCGTAAGATGATAGACACTAGCTAATAGCCCTCCTGGTGCTACATCATAGGCACATTGGGAACGTAGATAATTGTAACCATATACATATAAAATAACAGCAATCGAATGCCAATCCTCGGGTTTTATTTGTAAAGTCTCTATTCCTTGGTAATCGAAACCCAAAGATCTATGAACTATTCCGTGTTTGACTAGCCAAGCAGACAAATTACCCTGCATTTTTTTACCTCTCTGGCGTTTTTTTATAAGTTTGGTATTTGGTATATGTATTTACTATATTTTTTACATTACAATGAAATTTTGGAAGATTGACTTGCTATTTATTATTCTATTTTGTACAAAAGGATCCTGTTTAATTCACTTTTTCGTTCGTCGGAGGTTTTTTATATTTGAAAAATGTGTCAGAGGTTATCTCTGAAATAGATGATGGTTGA